CTTGGAAGGCTAGGGGTTATAGTCGACGTTGATTCATCATTTTTATTTTTAACGTCTCTAATTCAAAACTGAACGTGAAACTTTGGTTTCATTCGGCTCCTTTATGGAAGATGGATAAATTCCCAGATTAAGAAAAAAAAATTCCACTCATAACATCTATGTCAGCTTTTCCGTCTGAATGTATTCAGAACAACCCGCTTTATAGACGATCCCTATAGAAAAGAGGGGGTTTTATTATAACAATCTTTCTAGTTACTTCGTTCTCTATTTCTATTTGAGAGAATCCTTAGGAAAAGCATTTTGTTTCCACCGAGCTAAAACAATTTGTCAATGTCTCTAGTAAACCAAAGGCATTGTTTAATAGCTATTTTGCTTCAATTTCCCTAATACAAATTTAAAATTAAAGATTTAGTTACGATTAGAAATACATTTTCTATCTTTATCCATGGATCCTTTACTCATACTCATTCAATTAGAAGTATTGATCCAATAAAAAAAATTATGTTTCGTAATCTCATAATCCAATTTTTCAATTTTAAATTTTAAATTGATTCTTGGATACAAATCACGAGAATGTATATTCTTCCTCGAATTTTTCATTGAGAGGTAAAGGATTTAATCCTTTTAAGAAATAAAGTTTTTGATCGGAATGTAATATTAATCAAACCGAAAGACCCCTTAACTATTAAGGGATTATAGAACGAATCACACTTTTACCACTAAACTATACCCGCTACAATCCGATTATTGTATATAAATGAACCTTTTGTCGAACAAGAAATTTAAAAAATTAAGATAAGAAATGACACTTTGATTCGATATCATTTGATTCTATATCATAGAAATCAAAATAGTTATTTATTATTTTTCCAATCGTAATAACAAGAAGTTTTTTTATTTTAGTTTTCAAATTAAATAAAAATAAAAAAATTATTTTATTTATGATTCGTTGGAACAAAAAGGGTGGGCCCGGCCTGGTCAGTACTTAGCCGGGCCGTGTAACTAAAAAGCCCCTTCGAATGAAAAGAAAAAAATATTATGATTATGTAAGGGCTTTTTCAAGCCTTATTTTTTTATAATGTAACATAGCATTATCCTTTTTCAATTGGGAGGAGAGATGGCTGAGTGGACTAAAGCGCCGGATTGCTAATCCGTTGTACGATTTTTTCGTACCGAGGGTTCGAATCCCTCTCTTTCCGTTTTTGTTGATGACTTGGTATTTTTTTTTTTCGAATTTTTCTCGAGCTCTTCTTATTTTTTAGTTTTAATAGTTAATAGTTAAAGATGTGTAATAGATAAAATCCTACTAAAGAACATTTAAAAATAAAGCAAGGAAAACAAAAACCCTATTTTTTATTCTTCACGTCCAGGATTACGTCCTGGATCATTAGACAGGAATCCGAAGATAAAGAGAGAAACAAAGAATATCACTACCGTGTAAACAAATAGTTTGAGAGTAAGCATTACATAATCTCCAAGATTTTTTTAGTAAAAAAGAGAATAGATTCTCCGTTTTTATACCGCATACCCTACATATATAATATATATATTTATATATATTTTAATTTTATTTTGACACCAAGAAATGAAGCCAGATTTATCACAATTGTACAAGAATTTCAATATTTGAATTGAGGGTGAAAGACTTATCTGATCTTATCAATTCTTATAATTTTTTTTTTCAATAAATCATGAATTTGTCTAGACAGTATTAAAGATATTAGCGAAAACTTACAGCAGCTTGCCAAACAAAGGCTAAGAGAAAAAAAAACAGGGGTATTACTGGCATAATATCTACGATTGGATTTAAAAAAGCGTAGGCCTCGGGCAATTTGGCGACGAAAAAACTATTTGAATAAAGAGCAGAATTAAGACAGATACAGATCAAACTAAATATATTAAGCATAACAAACATTTTTTTCTTGAGGATAATTTTATTTTATTTATTTTGATTGAGTTATTAATAAATTGAGTTTTTTTATTATTATTATAAATATGTTATTATTCATAGAAGAGAAAAACGAATAAAAAAAATTAAGATAGCCCCAAAAACTTTCTTTGATTCGAACTCACCCAATCAAAAATACTTCAATTCTCAAATCAAAAGAGAATAGAATAAATCATACTTTCATACAATATCTTAATTGAATTATATGTAATGATCAATAAATTCAGTTTAATTCTATGTCTACATGTATAAAAATTCTAGTAATCGATTTTATAGATATTTAGACTGGAGTTGACGAACAACCAGTACCAATATTAGTGTTTATTAGTGTCGACTAAAATATGGGGCGTGGCCAAGTGGTAAGGCAACGGGTTTTGGTCCCGCTATTCGGAGGTTCGAATCCTTCCGTCCCAGAGCATACCGGACCCATGATAATTTTCTTAATATTATTAAGATATAATAAAATATATATCATAATAAAATATAAATATATAAAAATTAAAATAAATATTGTCTTTTCGAACAGTGTTCCGTTTAAGAGTATAGTATTGGTATAGAATGTGATTCTTGTTTCTTTTTTAAATTGGAATCATATCTTTTTCACAAATTTAATCGAGTTCAAATAACACGCATATGAAATTTAATCTATTTGTAATTTTAAAAATATTAATGATTTTACAATATGAAATATGAAAAAATAACAACCTAAATCTTCAATCTTTCCTTACATCAGTCTTTTTTTATCATTGATGGTTTAATCCCATATGAATTTATCTCTTTCTTATGATGATAAAAAGTGAATGGTCATTACTGTAAAACCTTATGCAAAATGCAAATAATGTTAATAATGATATCGGGTAGGAAATTATTCAATCAATTAAATCTTTTTAATGATTTCTTATAAGTTCTTGGTATTCGAAGAAGTGTGAAATTGTTGAATTTAAATTTATCCTATCGCGTTACTTGAAAATAGAGATTCGAAATAACTTGTTTATTCGTGTTTATTTTTTCGTGTTATGTTAGTTATATTTATTTAATTTATTTAAATTTAAATAATAAAAAAAAAATTAATTTTAAACATATAAACAATGGGGTGAAATTGATTGAATTCTTGCTGATACTTCTTCATAAATTATCCATTCTTCATATAGAAGAAAAAAGTATAGATTACTATGTACCGACCGAACCGATGATTATTCATGATTCCATAATTGAATCAATTACATACTGGTTCCAAACTGAAGGAATGTTATGGTAAAACTTCGTTTAAAACGATGCGGTAGAAAGCAACGTGCGACTTGAAGGACATGATCGGCTGTGGATTCTTACATCCACCATTTTTTATATTATATAGGAATGAAAGTGCTCTTGGCTCGACATCATTTGTTCTGTTCCACTGGAACTCTCATTTTTGGGGTATTGTGATGTAAATAGTACACGATGGAGCTCGAGTAGAAAGTATTGATTAATTTCTCAAGGGCAAGAATCTAAGGTTAGTATCGATCAATAAATTGGAACAACTTCGTAAGTATATTTTCGATATATATAAAGTATCCAATTCGAGAAAATTAAAAATTAATTTGTTGTAATTGGTAAAACTCTTTCGATCAAATCAAAAGTAAAGTGTATTACGTAGGAATCAATCATTCGTATGATTCTTTGATAGAAAGAAATCACAAAAAATGGTATGTTGCTGCTATTTTGAAATGATTTAAAGATCACCGAAGTAATGTCTAAACCCAATGATTCAAGGCAAAGATAAAGATCCTGTAACAAGGAAATACCGTTTTCAATTGTCTCTACAACTAGATCAGAATGAAGAATAAAAATAGATTCTAAAGGAGACAGGCAAAAGGGTTAGAGACCACTCAATAAATTAAATACCTAATATCTAAAGGGTTTCTTTTGAGTTATTTGAGAGTTATTCAACTTGAGTTATGAGGGTGCAAATACAAATAATTTTTTTTTTTATTTTTTTCGGTTGGGGAAGAATAAGAAAAAAAAAGTACTTAAATCAATAATCTAATTAATTTTATGATTTTATGGATATATTTGATATTATAATTCTATACATAGACATAATCATAATTTCTAATTTTCTCGAGCCGTACGAGGAGAAAACTTCTTATACGTTTCTAGGGGGGGGGTATTGTTCATCTATCCCAATGAGCCATTTATCGAATCGTTGCAATTGATGTTCGATCCCGACGAGAGGGAAGAGATCTTCGTAAAGTGGGTTTTTATGATCCGATAAAGAATCAAATCTATTTAAATGTTCCTGCTATTCTATATTTCCTTGAAAAAGGCGCTCAACCTACAGGAACTGTTCATGATATTTCAAAAAGGGCGGGAGTTTTTGCGGAACTTCCCCTTAATCAACAAACAAAATTCAATTAATGAAATAATGAAATATAAAAAAAGAAAGTAAAGTGTGGATGATTTGTATATAGCTTTGTATAACCTTTTTGGTTCTATTCCTATCATACCTAATTTATTATTTATTGTTACTATAGAATATTGTCTTTTATAACGACAAAAATCTATTTTTATTTTTTTGATATAAATAAAAAAAAAATAGATAGAAAAAGATCAAGTGAATAAATAATAAATGAAGTAATCGGGTCTATAAATTTTATATTTATAGACCCGATTACTGTTAATGAGGTGGTTTTAGGTGGAACTTTATGAACAAATAAAAAAACACAAAGGATTAAACTTGCTTATTTTACTTTTACTTATCAACTTCAACTCATTTTTTTCTACTTTTCCCTTTATCTTCCTTAATTTATTCTTCCACCAATATTGTATATAAATATTTATATATGTATATGTATGTAGTGCCAATCCAACACAAGTCCTTAGTTTTTTTTATTTTTATTTAAATTTTTTTTATTTAAATAATTAAAATTGATTGAAATTGTTAGTTAGATTTATAATTTGTTTTATCTTTTGTATTCTTTTCTCAACATTCATATTGACAACAGTGTATCAAATAAATATAATCCGATCGTGGATAAAAGGATCTATTTATATCTCCGTCCCATATATTTTATTTCATTCAAATAATGGGTTCTTGGATTTTCTGTGATACAAGAAGTCTTTTTTTGATTAAGATTAAAATTAATAAAAATCTATATACTAATTAATTAATGGATAACATAAGAGACAAGAGAGACAAGGGGTGGTCTATAAATATTTTACTTTAGCCCTATTTTTATCTGAGAATTTTTTGTATTTTCTGTATTTTCATTGGAACTGTTCATTTTTATTATGTTCAGAATATAATCAATTAGAAATTATAAATTTAAAAATTGTTGCTATTTTAATGTTTTGATTGGTTTTGATTGCGTTGTGCAATTCAATCTTTTTATTTATTGGGATTCCGATTGTATCTACACATTCTAATTATTTTATACATTCTAATTATTTTATTTGGGTTGCTAACTCAACGGTAGAGTACTCGGCTTTTAAGTGCGGCTAGCATCTTTTACACATTTGTATGAAGCAACAGATTCGTCCATACCATCGGTAGAGTTTGTAAGACCACGACTGATCCTGAAAGGAATGAATGGAAAAAGCAGCATGTCGTATCAATGGATAATTCTAAGAATATTTCATTCTTACCGAATAGGTCCAAACGCTTATTTTAATTGTTTGAATTCTTGGCGTGTAACAAAATTTATTAAAAAAATTAATTTGGTCGAGTGAATAAATGGGTAGAGCCCTACTACGGTTCCAATTATAGGGAAACAAAAAGTAACGAGCTTCTGTTCTTAATTTTTGAATGATTACCCGATCTAATTAGACGTTAAAAATATATTAGTGCTTAATCCGGGAAAGACTTTTCCCATGAGTGGATTATAAATTTCTTATGAGTCCTAATTATTAGCTATTACCCATTATAGGGTAGAGATAAATGTGTAGAAGAAGGCAGTATATTGATAAAGATTTTTATTTCAAAATCAAAAGAGCGATTGGATTGAAAAAATAAAGGACTTCTAACCATCTTGTTACCCTAGAATGAACATAAAGCAATTAGATGTAGATGTAAAAAGAGAGGCTAGAGAGTCCGTTGATGAGTCTTACTTGTTTCCGAGGTATCTATTATTTTCTTACTATAAATACCTTGTTTTGACTGTATCGTACTATGTATCATTTGATAACCCAATAAATCACCTATTTGTTTTCTGGTTCAAATCTAATTTAAAATGGAAGAATTTCAAGGATATTTAGAACTAGATAGATATCAGCAACATGACTTCCTATACCCACTTATCTTTCGGGAGTATATTTATGCACTTGCTTATGATCATGGTTTAAATAGATCGATTTTGTTGGATAATGTAGGTTATGACAATAAATATAGTTTACTAATTATAAAACGTTTAATTAGTCGAATGTATAAACAAAATCATTTTATTATTTCCGCTAATGATTCTAATCAAAATAAATTTTTGGGGTACAACAAAAATTTGTATTCTCAAATGATATCGGAGGGATTTGCAGTCATTGTGGAAATTCCGTTTTCCCTACGATTAGTATCTTCCTTAGAGGCGACAGAAATAGTTAAATCTTATAATTTTAATTTACGATCAATTCATTCAATATTTCCTTTTTTAGAGGACAAATTCCCACATTTAAATTATGTATCAGATGTACTAATACCCTACCCCATTCATCTGGAAATCTTGGTTCAAACCCTTCGTTATTGGGTGAAAGATCCCTCTTCTTTGCATTTATTACGACTCTTTCTTCACGAGTATTATAATTTGAATAGTCTTATTACTCCAAATAATTTTTTTTTTTCAAAAAGTAATCCACGATTATTCTTGCTCCTATATAATTCTCATGTATGTGAATACGAATCTATCTTACTTTTTCTTCGTAATCAATCTTCTCATTTACGATTAACCTCTTCTAGGATCTTTTTTGAGCGAATGCATTTCTATGAAAAAATAAAATATCCTGGAGAAGAAGTCTTTTCTAATGATTTTCCGTCCGCCATTTTGTGGTTCTTCAAGGATCCTTTTATGCATTATGTTAGATATCAAGGAAAATCAATTCTGGCTTCGAAGGATACCGCTCTTCTGATGAATAAATGGAAATATTATCTTGTCAATTTGTGGCAATGTCATTCTTATGTGTGGTCTCAACCAGGAAGCATTTGTATAAACCAATTATCCAAGCATTCCATTTATTTTTTGGGTTATTTTTCAAGTATGCGACCAAACCTTTCAGTGGTACGGAGTCAAATGCTAGAAAATTCATTTATAATGGATAATGCTATGAAGAAGTTCGATACATTAGTTCCAATTATTCCTTTGATTGGATCATTGGCTAAAGTGAAATTTTGTAACACATTGGGGCATCCTATTAGTAAGTCTGCCTGGGCGGATTTGTCGGATTTTGATATTATCGACCGATTTGTGCGTATATGCAGAAATCTTTCTCATTATTACAGTGGATCCTCAAGAAAAAAGAGTTTGTATCGAATAAAATATATACTTCGACTTTCCTGTGTTAAAACTTTGGCTCGTAAACACAAAAGTACT